AAAAACAAAAATTGCCTAGTTAAAATGTATGATCCCTTTTTAAATGGGATGTATCGTGGAAGAATGAAGAAATTATTTTCTTCTTCAATCATAAACGAAACTTCGATAGAAAATTGCACAGAAACATCTGAACTAAATCAAATTCATGATATCCTTCTTCCCTATCCTAATTCTCCAGAATATGAACAGAAAATCGAAAGATCAGAAAAAAAACAAGTAAAAATAGATTCAAATAATAGGTTAAAGTTTTCATTGAACGCAATTCTAACTAACCCTAAGCGTGAAAAAAAATCTATTGGAATAAACAAAATAGGTAAAAAACCCCCTCGATGGTCATACAAATTAATCAATGAGTTGGAACAACATTTTAAAAAACGACGAAAAGAACAAGGCATAATGCAAGGGCTGGATCACCAGCTTCGAACAAGAAGATTTAAACGTATAGCTTTTTTAACTCGTTCCAGACGAAGTTTTAAGAAGTCTCATTTCAAGAATTATAATCTTTATATAAAATTTAATAGAGATTCGGGTTTTATAAGTTATTTAGAAGAACCGGATTTTCGTCGAGCCGTAATAAAAGGATCTATGCGCGTTCAAAGGCGTAAAATGGTTATTTGGGGACCCTCTCAAGGAAATCCCCATTCCCCTCTTTTTTTGGAAAAAATGGAGGATTTTCCTTTTCCTATATCCAACCTAATGAAACTTTTTTTTAATATTAGAGATTGGTTGGGTAAAAAGTCAGAATTCGAAATTTTAGATCAACAACTCCAAATAAAAAAAAATAACCAGGAAGACGCAATGGAATTCTGGGATAACATTCCATATGCACAAAAAACAAGAAGTGTTCTGTTACTAGCTCAATCAATTTTTAGAAGATATATTAAATTACCCTTATTCATAATAGTTAAGAATATTGGCCGTATTTTATTACGGCAATCTCCGGAATGGTATGAGGATTTCCAAGATTGGAATAGAGAAATTTATCTAAAGTGCAGCTATAATGGTCTTCAATTCTCCAAAACGGAATTTCCTAAAAATTGGTTAAGAGAAGGTTTTCAGATCAAAATCCTATATCCTTTTCATTTGAAACCCTGGCACAGATCTAAACTACGACTCTCTGATAGCGATCCAAAGCAACAGGATGATTTTGATTCTTGTTTTTTAACAGTTTTGGGAATGGAAACAGAATATCCTTTTGGGCCTCCCCGAAAAACACCTTCCTTTTTTGAACCTATTTTTAAAGATATAGACTATAAAGTCGAAATCAGAAAATTCAATTTTAGAGTTCGAAGAGTTTTAAAAAAAATAACAAAGAAACAAACAAAAGCTGTTTTATTTGTAAAACAAATAATAAAAGAACTTTTAAAAGGAACAAGAATTCCATTATTTATACCGAGAGAAATATATGAATCAAGTCAAACTCAAACAGAAAATTATTCTATAATCAGTAATAAGATAATTCATGAATCACTTAGTCAAAATCGAGCTACAGGTTGGACAAATTATTTACAGGCAAAAGAAGAAATGAAACATAGAATTGATAGAAGAAACACAATCAGAAATCAAATAGAAATAATGAAAAAAAATAAAAAGAATAATGGGGAATCACCCCCAAAAATTTGGAAACTATTAAAAAGAAAAAATATTGAATTATTAATTCAATTTTGCATTGAAAAAATATACATTGATATCTTTCTATGTATCATTAATATGCGCAGAATCACTCTATACCTTTTTATGGAATCAACAAAAAAAATTGTTGAGAAATACATTGACAATAATAAAAGAAATCAAGATCAAGAAAGGATTAATAAAACAAAACAAAATAAAATTGACTTTATTTCGCCTATGACTATAAAAAAGATATTTGATAATCTTAGAAATAGTAAGCGAAAGTCACATATTTTTTTTGATTTATCTTACTTGTCACAAAAATATGTATTTTTAAAATTATCACAAACCCAAGCAATTAACTTCAATAAGGTAAGATCTATTCTTCAATATAATGGACCATCTTTTTTTCTTAAGAATGAAATAAAGGATTTTTTTGGAAGACAAGGAATTTTTGATTCCGAAATAAGACATAAGAAACTTCCAAATTATGGAATGAATCCATGGAAAAACTGGTTAAGAGGTCATTATCAATACGATTTATCTCAGATTACATGGTCTAGATTAGTCCCCCAAAAATGGCGAAATGGGATAAATACCTCTCAAAATAATGATTTAAAGAAATGGTATTCCTATGAAAAAGACCCTTTTTTTGATTACAAAAAAAAACAAAATTTGCAAGTCTATTTATTATCAAATAAAGAGGATAATTTTGAAAAAAACTATAGATATGATCTTTTATCATATAAATATATTCATTCTGAAACTAAGAAGAAACCCTATATTTATAGAACATCATTAGAAAGAAATAAGAAGCAGGAAAATTCCACCAGAAATAAAGAAAACTTTTTTAACATACTCAAAAATATTCCTATGAAGAATTATCTAG